ATCTGTATTTATGTTCTGGGGTTTACATATACTCATATGTTTTGTTATAATTGAAATTGAGAAATCTTTTTTAATTGAAAAATCAATACTGATTAGTTCTGCTTCAATTTTTATGTTGTCATTAGGAAAACACAATTTGAAATTCAAATCCCAGAATCGTTCATGAATTCCAAGTAAGGAGTCAATGGTTCAAATTTCTCGTCTGAAAAATACACATTTTATTTCTCAATAGAAAAACGAGAGAATGTTTTTAGCATTGTGTATTTTCAGATACTATACAATCAAAGGGATGGATCAAATCCAATCAAAAGGGGTATTTCTTTTTTTTTTTATTTTAGGAAATAAAAGGATTAAGGAAAACAGAAGTCAAAATGCAAGTACAATAATAATTCCGTAATCCGGAAAAAATTGCACCTATTTTCTATCATTTTGGCGGCATGGCCGAGCGGTAAGGCGGGGGACTGCAAATCCTTTTTCCCCAGTTCAAATCCGGGTGTCGCCTGAATCACCAAAAAACTCGAAATCATAATCGATTTATTGGATGGATTTCTCAATAGTGTTCGGTAGAACCCATTTTTGACTCTGCGACATTAATTCCACTATTATTACTGAGGAATAATGGAATAATTCCTTCGTATTTATAGAGATTAGGGGACATAATGCACATGGATATAGTAAGTCTCGCTTGGGCTGCTTTAATGGTAGTCTTTACATTTTCCCTTTCACTCGTAGTGTGGGGAAGAAGTGGGCTTTAGAAGTACTACTAATTGAGTTCAGGAATCAAACCCGCTTTTTTTATAGATCGTTCTGCAACGCACTTTGAACTATTTAAAATCAAAACTCTGAATTTGGAATCCCATTGGATTCCAATGGAGTAATCTATGATAGGAATCATACTCTTTCAATCCAAGAGATATTTCTCCCGTCTTTGTACTTCGAAAAGAAAGGGATTCAGATGATTGGAAATTTATTCCAACCTAAAATTCTTCCGAAATTTTCTATTTCAATCAACGGGAATGGGCTCTTACTATCTTTATAGACGGATACTAAGGAAGTTTTTCTTTTTTTATTTATTTCCCTCTTGACTCTTCAAAAAAGAAGTCGTTTTGTTAAGCGTATACACACTTTCTATAAGAAATGATAGCGAGATAGTGGTTGTTTAAGGAGAGACTGGTCAATAATAAGATCTTGCCTCGGGCGGGTTACATATCGGGCATTTACCCTTTGGTTTCTATTCGAATTTTAGAAAGGCGGTTTAGGCTTTATCACCTTATTTCATATGGCGTTAAAAATAGGCGAGGTTTCCCCTTACTTATTAGTAAAAGGAAAGGAATTAGAATCCTAAAATAAGAATTATTTTAGATTGAGCGGAACAAATAGATGTAGCAAATTGGGTCTTATGTCAATTCCATAGAATATATGGAATATATTGATATGGAAATGGAATTAATATACACATATAGGAAGAGAATATTGTAGATTGATATATAGAAACTTAAGCGTTTATCTTTATTCTAGATTACAGCTTTATAGACTAAGAGATAGATAGTATGGTAGAAAAATTCATTTTTCTACCATACTATCTATACTCTTAGATAATTTCCGATTCTAGTGCGCTCATTTCATTTAAGTTAAGACGTGAAATTGGACCCCTTTCATTTTACTTCGTAAATTTTTGATAAGAACTTGGAAGGAAAGTTTGATTCAAATTCATTTGAAAATTCAATCGAATTAATCATTTTGACTGACTGTTTTTACGTAAATGATAAGTAGAAAGGCGGTAGGAACTAGAATGAATAGTGCAGTAGCAATAAATGCAAGAATATTTACTTCCATAATCTCATCGGTTTTTTACTTCGCAATAACTCGGGATTTAATCCCCTAGAGATGATAAATCTTTCGTCTATCGTCTGTAAATTCAATGGATGAATTACCTCTCGATGATCTTGAACCGAATCACTATCATGAATAACAATATCTGATCTATCAAATCAACCCGTCGTCAAGACTTGAATAGTATAACATAGGAAGTTCTTTTATCCATACCGAATCAAAATTTGGATTCCTAACTCAATTACTCCGAAATGATATTTATCATCCGTTTCCTTGTTTTTTCTATAACCCACCTTTGCGTCTTCCTTGGAGAATCTTCTGATGAAGGATCATCAGATTGCCTTTCCACTTCAATTAATTACATAGTTCCGAACCTAACAAACAAAAAAAGCGAGATGGAAAAATAGGAAAAAAAAAAAGAAATCAAGACTCCTTTTTGCTTTGGGAATGCAAGTATACCCCTTGACATTCTTTACTAGTTCATAGAAAGGGAAAAATGGATTTTTGTATTTATTGGATCCGTCGGGACTGGCGGGGCTCGAACCCGCAGCTTCCGCCTTGACAGGGCGGTGCTCTAACCGATTGAACTACAATCCCAGGGAAATAAGGGATCTGGCAGAAATTTTGATTCTTTTTTATCTTCGTATGGGGTCTTTCTAAAGGACAA